TATTGAAATTTAAATCATTATTATATCTACTAACTAATATATAAATTAGATTATAATGAGAAATGAGGGCTAGTAATTGAAAAAAAATGCATTATGAAAATTTTCATTATAGCTATAATGAATAGATATTTTTTGAGTTATGTTATTTTAGGGGTCTGCCCCAAGAAAACCTAAAAAAAATAGAAATAAATCAAGAAAAATGAAATCCAGATTATAGATTATAATAATAAAAATATAAAAAAAAATTCTATTTTCATTCAGAGACGAATACGAAAAACAAAGAATCGATCCTTTGAGTATTACAAACTGCATAAAGGAAAGAAGCGTATATATGCTCTCTATTCATCTATATTGAATTGTACTTACAGAAATGATAGAATCATTTCGGATTAGACCAAAGCAAGTTTCAAATTTATAGTCTTTACAAAAAAAAAAAAAAAAGAAAAAACTTTTCGGTATATTAATCTGTATAAAATCTAAAAAATGTAAGAGGTACGGAAGGGGGGACATCCCATTGGGGTCCTAATTTTAGAAAATATAACGGGGATATGGCGAAATCGGTAGACGCTACGGACTTAATTGGCTTGAGCCTTAGTATGGAAACCTACTAAGTGAAAACTTTCAAATTCAGAGAAACCCTGGAATTAAAAAAAAGGGCAATCCTGAGCCAACTCCTTTTTTCAAAAGCAAAAAAGTATTAAGAAAGCAAGAAAAAAAGGATAGGTGCAGAGACTCAAAGGGAGCTGTTCTAACAAATGGGGTTGACTATGTTGTTATAAGTATAAGACTTCTTCCCTCTAAATTCCAAACCAAGATAAAGGGTGAAGAATATACGTACTGAAATGATTAATGACAACCCAAATCTGTTCTGTATTTTTTTTCTAATTTTGAGATATATAAAATAATATAGTATTTTATATATATATTTTCTATATTTATAGTAGAGATTTATAATAGGAAATTTAAAATGCAAGAATTGTTGTGAATCGATTCCAATTTAAAAGTGGAATCCATATTTATTCATCAAAACATTCACACTCACTCCATAGTCTGATAGATCTTGTGAAGAACTAATTAATCGGATGAGAATAAAGATAGAGTCCCGTTCTACATGTCAATACTGACAACAATGAAATTTATAGTAAGAGGAAAATCCGTCGACTTTTAAAATCGTGAGGGTTCAAGTCCCTCTATCCCCAAAAGCTTTTTTCACTCCTTAACAAATTATCTTTTTTGCATTACCGTTTTAAAGTTAAAGATGGTTATGTTGCTATATATATTTTTTTATCTTATCACAAGTCTTATAATATATATGATAGGAGGACAAAAAAATATCTTTTATTTGAGCAGGCAGTACTCCGTTGAGTAATTCATAATCCATATTCTTACATTTTTTTATATTATTATTTATTATTAATATAAAACTTATGTAAAATTATATACAGAGTTCCTCTTTTTGAAGACCTAAAAAATTCCGGTACCTATATAATTGTAATACTTTTCATCCTTTTAATTGATTGACTAATTGACACAAACCCAAGTTATCTCGTAAAATGGGGAGATGATGCACCAAAAAAGGGAATGGTCGGGATAGCTCAGCTGGTAGAGCAGAGGACTGAAAATCCTCGTGTCACCAGTTCAAATCTGGTTCCTGGCACATTTGTGTTTTTTTTTATTCTATACCTAGAAATTGACGACTATGAGTCGATATACAAGTCGAGATCATGACACATAAGTAAGTTATTTAACTAGTTATCGTGCGAAATACCCCATCTATCTAAAAACCGGATGGGTAGATAGTTTAAAAAAGAAACCTTTTTTTAGGGTTTTTATTTTTTGCTGCTATTGGGTTTCCTCTTATGTAAAATACATTTTAATATAATATTTCATATATATTCCAATCGGATTACCTTTCATTTTAATATAGATTTATGTATGGATTTATATTTTTTCCTTTCCTCATACATCCTATGACTTTACGTAACCCGTCTAAGTAAGTGTAAGTTATTAATGTATGCGCGGTACAAAGTTCAGGATACAGAACTTTTTAGTTCATTCTATTGGCTCTTAGCTCATTCAAAATAAAATTTTTAATTTGTCTTTTCTTTTTTCTCCATCCATAATACCAGTGGGAAATCTATTATTCTGTTTGATCTAGAACATACAATTTAGCTACCTCATACTGTAGAAGTTAAATTAGTTTTTTATCGTTTAATATGCATCTTGTATTTCGTAAAAATTGGGTACAATATAATCCTTACGTAAAGGCCATCCTACCCAACTCTCGGGCATTAAAATACGTTTTAGGCGCGGATGGTTATCATATGAAATTCCCAACATATCATAAGATTCCCTCTCTTGAAAATCCGCGCTTTTCCAAACCCAGAACACGGACGGAATTCTAGGATTACTCCTTGGAGCAAATACTTTTATGCATACCTCTTCCGGTTGATCCGCACCATACTCTAATTTCGTAAGATGATACACACTAGATAACAGC